CTGTAGATTCCATTACCCGCAATCCTCAGATTCCATTACCCGTTATGTTTGTGGTGATTGCTGTTCTTTCTACCCAGGTTTTTTCCATAGCCACGGCCTGCTCTGGCTCACCGATATCTGGCTGTTGTGTGTTTCCCGATCGAGATTTGGATTCAGTTTAGGAAACTTCCTACAAGCCATTCCAAACTCGTGGCTGCGACCGGCTGGTCGATTACTTCGGTGCAAGGGTCCGGTCGAGCGCATTTCATGACCTAGTCTCTATAGTTTAGTAGAACTTGGGATAAAAGGAGACCGATAGGTCATTCAATGCGATGGGCTCGACCGCACTAGCGTGCTCAACTAGAAATAGCCTTGACCTACCGGACTAACGCCGAAGGAGACCAATAGGTCGATGAGCACTAACGTGCGAAGAATACGAAGTAGTTGATCACTTGAGTGAGCAGAGTATTCATACGGTGAGCACCTTAGTGCGAATGGTACGAAGTAGGTGAGCACCTGGCACGTTAGTGCGAAGGAAGGACTATCTCATTCTCATTGGGCCGGTGATTTTTGGGAGGTGTGCCGCGAGGAATTCAAAGATCAGATCATAGTAGGCAGCTTATAGCCTTCTTTCCCTGCTTCACCTTAGTTATTAGTTAGAAGCAGTCTACTTCGTACCATTCTTAGTTAGTGCTCACCTACTGCGTACCCTGTTTTGTTGCGCCTACTACTAAACTGGCACTCCGCAATTCTAGCAGACCCACTCACGACTAATTTCAGATGGCAAAGAAATATATGGAGAATAACTCGATGGTCTTACCAGAAACTATAGATTCCGGGACGGAGCTCGGAATTACCAGGACTATTAAGACCGGGGAAGGCTGGCAGCTGCTGGTATAGATGACGTTCATCTGGCACGAACCCCACTTTTCTGAGTGTATCACTTCCCGGTCGGAGTGGCCCAAGTCATCATTATCATCACCACCGAGGATCAAAGCATCACCGGGGCCGAGGAAGATGCAAAATGCTATATGAACAGAACGGGCCGGAAGCTTTCGTTAGGACTATAGAGACTTCCCATTCGCACTATATAAGGCCTATCCCTCCCCCCTCGGAGGGGAGAGCGCATTTCATGACCATGGGTCTTAGCACTCCGTGACCTTCGGACCCTACTAGAACTATAGATTCCGGCCGGCCGACTCTCGGAGTGAGTCTGGACACAGCACCCCCAAAATCTCCCTTTGCATGGAATCGTCGCCTTTATGATAGGTAGTAGGCATCAGCCTGCTCTGCTAAATTGGAATATGATGACATATGCTGCTGCTGGCTTCAGCCTATCTTATGTTTCGCATGGAACGCAAAATATCTGTGGTTTTTATATGAAGTCAAGTAAACGTCGCGCGTTTTCGGGTGTCTTTGCTTTATCCATACTATACTATTAAACTAGCTGCTCTTAGGAACAAGCTAAGCGACACATCTCATCCAGGCTCCATGGCAATGGCCATCTTCTCAAAAGGGATTTGTCTGCTTTTATCAGTCAAAAGCTTGTGACTTCTCGGTCCTTCACAGTTCGATTATCTGATGTTCCAGGATTTCTTTATCCCGTCGAACAGCATAGCATTGTGCCCCTCGTCCTCAGGGGGGGAGATGTGGCCTTCAGACCAGCCGTTGGTTTCCTAGCAGTTTTTTGCATCCCGTTGCCTGTTGATCACTGTCGACGTTGGCTGCTCCGAAGATGAAGATATTATGCGCTCCTCAACAGCTTATCAGTCCTCATCCACTTGTCTTGTATAGAACCACAGTCCTCTCTTCAACTATCTCCCAATCAAAACAGTTGAACCCGAGCTCAGATCCTAAAGGAACCTCTCCGCGTCGCTATCCTGAGAGAGTCAGACAGTCTTTTTCCTATGTTTCCTATAGTGTATTTTCGGTCTGCATTCGTCATCAAAGAGCGGTTGATATAGCTGGCTCTTCCATTAGTGAACCTAAGTCTTATCGTGGCCGCCACTCGACAAATGTTGGCAAGATGCTATGCCAGAGGAGCCGGAAAGAAAGCGTACCGGCATTCTATTCTCGTCGAGAAGAAATTGGGATCTAGCTTCCCCAAGGCAAGCAGGTAGTTGACTGCAAATGGGTCTTTAAAGTACGGTTCTGTTGCCGGAATTAGTAGTACCCAGCAAGCTCGCATCCCTTCGGTCTCCTTCTTAGTTAGTGCTCACCTACTGCGTATCCTTCGGCACCATCTAACTCATGGCCCACAGCCTCGGACCCGGAATTAGTAGGACTATTAAGACCGGGAAGTCACCGCGGTTGCGGACGACTTGACCCGGGTGAGCTAGTTCCTGTCGAACAATAAGAGCATCACTCGACTTTAACAGCCGGAACCGGAATCTATATCTGTAGTCTATATGTTTCTGTTGATTGGATGAGAAGCTTGGCTCCTTTGATCTAGTGTTCTCGGGTGGGTCGGGATGGCACGGGAAGGTTCAGTTCATGAGTCTTGCAACTGCTAAGCGGGTGGGCATGGAAATCATACGGAACTCCGTCTTTTAGAACAACGACTAGACCGGAATCCAGTATCTAATGGCTCTTAAGCAAATGTATAGCTCAGCTCGGAATCCAGGGCAGTGGTGGGTGGGCTAGGGCGCACCTAAGCGAGCAAGGGTTAGGGCCAAGTATCCTACTAAAATCTGCCCCTTCTCGATTTCTTTTGGGTACTAACTAAGCAATCAAACGCGCAACTTCGCGCTATTAGCTCTTTGCCGGGTTTGGTATAACCTCCCCCCCCGCTTGGTTAAGTTCCGTTTTTTGCTTCTCACTGACTACATCAGAAGCTTCACTACCGCTTGCCTCAACTGAAAATACAATGCGAGCTGGGACGGGGTTGCCTTATCCGGAATTTATATATCATTGGGAATCGAAAAACAAACACGCCATTCCACTCGGAAAAGCTCAGAGAATAATAAGGAGATGTTGGAAGGGGCCAAATTAATAGGAGCTGGAGCAGCTACCATTGCTTTAGCAGGTGCTGCTGTCGGCATTGGAAATGTCTTCAGCTCATTGATTCATTCCGTAGCAAGAAATCCTGCATTAGCTAAACAATTATTTGGTTATGCTATTTTAGGCTTTGCCCTCACCGAAGCTATTGCATTGTTTGCCCCAATGATGGCATTTTTAATCTCATTCGTTTTCTAATCCCGCCTGTAATTAATGAAAATGAAAGAGGAGGCTCGGAAGTGCAACTGTTCAGCGCTTCCGTGGTAAGGGGAGTGGTGAGGGGGGCCCCCTACTATATATTCCGGAGATTCCGGTTTAATAGAAGATACTGTATTCCGGTAAACTATAGAGATTGATTGGTCCGAGGCTATTTTAATTCCGGGAAGATTTGTCTAAGTCACTTCGTTTCTTTTTGTCCAAGTAACTTCTCTTTTTTCATTGAAGCCAGTGCAAACCATTCGACTAACGTCTCACCTACTCCGCGGATTCTGATTTGGAAAAGTTGCATTGAATATAGAGGTGGGCAAACCATTCGACGCACATCCCTCTCCCGTGGGTCGAGCGCACCTTGTGACCTAACGGTCCCCTGCTCTTCTAAGGTGAAGCAACTCCCGGCACGGTCTTCTTCACGAGTACGTTCACCTACTTTGTAGCCTTCGCACTATATAAGGCCTATCCCTCCCCCCTCGGAGGGGAGAGCGCATTTCATGACCATGGGTCTTAGCACTCCGTGACCTTCGTCTCCTGCCTCACAGAGGCAGTCTACTTCGTAGCCTTCTTAGTTAGTGCCAGGTGCTCACCTACTTCGTACCATTCGCACTAAGGTGCTCACCGTATGAATACTCTGCTCACTCAAGTGATCAACTACTTCGTATTCTTCGCACGTTAGTGCTCATCGACCTATTGGTCTCCTTCGGCGTTAGTCCGGTAGGTCAAGGCTATTTCTAGTTGAG